AATGAAGAGCCTGAGGAAAGGATTATTTTGATAGAATAAAACACGTAACAAAAATTACCTTCATTATATTTAATAGAATTAAACTATCTCCTAAAGTATCAAAAACTTTTATACATCATATACTAAAATATAAAAAGATAAGCTAAATAAAGCTTTTGGGTTCATACCCCAAATATAAAGTAAACCTTTTCTTTTTAATAACTAAGATATACAAATTGATATTTATAACCATTTTAATAATAAGTACAATAATTTCAATTTCAGCATACACATGACTAGGAATATGAGTAGGATTAGAAATCAATTTACTTTCCATTATTCCAATTATTATAAATAAAAATATTTTATCATCAGAAGCAGCAATTAAATATTTTATTACTCAAGCTCTAGCTTCAACTATAATTATAATATCAATTATTATAATAATATGAAAAATAAATTTTACATCAACAATTCTTAATTCAGAAATTATATTAATTATAAATTCAGGACTTTTATTAAAAATAGGAATAGCCCCACTCCATTTTTGATTTCCAGAAGTTCTTGAAGGATTAAATTGAAATAATTGTATAATTATATTAACTTGACAAAAAATTGCACCAATAATATTATATATATATAATATAGAATCAAATATATTTAATTATACAATTATTATCACAAGAATAATTATTAGAAGAGTAATAAGATTTAATCAAATTAGAATACGAAAACTAATAGCATTTTCATCAATTAATCATATAGGATGAATAATAGCAGCTATAATAACCGAAAAAACAATTTGAATATTATATTTTTTAATTTATGCAATAATTACTATTAATATTTCATTAACAATAAAAAACATATATTATTTAAATCAATTATTTATAATAATAAATGAATCATTTTCAACTAAAATTATATTTATACTAAATTTTATATCCTTAAGAGGAATTCCTCCATTTTTAGGATTTTTACCAAAATGATTAGTAATTCAAACTATAATTGAATATAAAATAATATTTTTATCAATTATTATAATTTTATTTACATTAATTATAATCTTCGTTTATATACGAATTTCTATATCAACATTAATTATAAAAACAAATCAAATTAACTGAAAAATTTATTTAAATAATAAAACCAATATTATATTAACAAGAATATTAAATTTTTTTATAATTTTTAGACTAATCCTTATAACTATCGCTTTAAACGAGATTTAAAAAGGATTTAAGTTAATTTACAAACTACCAACCTTCAAAGTTGTAAACAAAGAAATACCTTTAAGCCTTACCACTGGAAAATTAATATATTTAATTATTATTAAGTTTTGAGTTATTAAACTACCTTTAAATTTGCAATTTAAAATCATAATTGAATACAAAACTAGTAAAAGGAATTACTCCGTAAATAAATTTACAATTTATCACCTAAATCTCGGTCATTTTACTTAATAAATGATTATTTTCAACAAATCATAAAGATATTGGAACTTTATATTTTATTTTTGGAGTATGAGCTGGGATATTAGGCACATCATTAAGATTACTAATTCGAGCTGAATTAGGAAATCCAGGATCACTAATTGGAAATGACCAAATTTATAATGTGATTGTAACTGCTCATGCTTTCATTATAATTTTTTTTATAGTTATACCAATTATAATTGGTGGATTTGGAAATTGGTTAGTCCCTTTAATACTAGGAGCCCCAGATATAGCTTTTCCTCGAATAAATAATATAAGATTTTGATTATTACCCCCATCATTATCTTTATTATTAATAAGAAGAATTGTTGAAAATGGGGCAGGAACAGGATGAACTGTGTATCCTCCATTATCAGCAAATATTGCTCATAGAGGATCTTCTGTAGATTTAGCAATTTTTAGATTACATTTAGCTGGTATTTCTTCAATTTTAGGAGCTATTAATTTTATTAGTACAATTATTAATATACGATTAATAGGAATAACATTTGATCGTCTACCATTATTTGTATGAGCTGTATTAATTACAGCAGTTTTATTATTATTATCATTACCTGTTCTTGCTGGTGCAATTACTATACTATTAACTGATCGAAATTTAAATACATCATTTTTTGACCCTGCGGGAGGAGGTGATCCAATTTTATATCAACATCTATTTTGATTTTTTGGTCATCCAGAAGTATATATTTTAATTTTACCTGGGTTTGGAATAATTTCTCATATTGTAACTCAAGAAAGAGGAAAAAAGGAAACCTTTGGATCTATTGGAATAATTTATGCAATAATAGCAATTGGATTATTAGGATTTGTTGTATGAGCACATCATATATTTACAGTTGGTATAGATGTTGATACACGAGCTTATTTCACATTTGCTACAATAATTATTGCAGTTCCAACAGGAATTAAAATTTTTAGATGACTAGCAACAATTCATGGAACTCAAATAAATTATTCTCCCCAAATAATATGAGCATTAGGATTTATTTTCTTATTTACTATTGGTGGTTTAACAGGAGTAATTCTTGCTAATTCATCAATTGATATTATTTTACATGATACATATTATGTTGTTGCTCATTTTCATTATGTTTTATCTATAGGAGCAGTATTTGCAATTATAGCAGGAATTGTAAATTGATTCCCATTATTTACAGGTTTTTCAATAAATGAAAAACTTCTTAAAATTCAATTCTTCTCAATATTTATTGGAGTAAATCTAACATTTTTTCCTCAACACTTTTTAGGATTAAGAGGTATACCTCGACGATATTCTGATTATCCAGATGCTTATTTATCATGAAATCTTTTATCCTCTGTAGGATCATTAATTAGAACAGCTAGAATTTTATTCATAATCTACATTATATGAGATAGAATAAATTCAATACGAAAAAATTCATATGCCATTAATATACCTACATTTAATGAATGAATTCAAAATATACCACCTATGGAACATACTTATTCTGAACTTCCAATATTAGTAAATTTCTAATATGGCAGAATAGTGCAATGGATTTAAGATCCATATATAAAGTTAAACTTTTTTTAGAATAATGGCAACATGAATAAATTTAAATTCTCAAGATAGAATTTCACCTTTAATAGAACAATTAATTTTTTTTCATGATCATACAATAATAATTCTAATTATAATCACTTTAATTGTTATATATATTATTATTATAATTATAAAAAATATATATATTAATCGATTCCTTCTTGAAGGACAAATAATTGAATTAATCTGAACAATTTCCCCTGCAATTACATTAATTTTTATTGCATTACCTAGATTACAACTTTTATATTTACTCGATGAAATTAATTCTCCTCAAATTTCAGTAAAAACTATAGGTCATCAATGATATTGATCATATGAACTTTCAGATTTTAAAAATGCTGAATTTGATTCATATATAATTCCTTCTAATGAACAAAATAATTTTTCATTTCGATTATTAGAAGTTGATAATCGTTTAACATTACCAATTTACACACAAATTCGAATAATAGTTTCATCATCAGATGTAATTCACTCTTGAACAATTCCTTCTTCAAGAGTAAAAATTGATGCTACTCCAGGACGACTAAATCAAACAACTTTTTACATAAATCGAATTGGATTATTTTTTGGACAATGCTCAGAAATTTGTGGAACAAATCATAGATTTATACCAATTGTAGTTGAAAGAATTTCTCCAAAATATTTTATTGAATGAATTAAAAATTTATCATTAGATGACTGAAAGCAAGTAATGGTCTCTTAAACCATATAATAGTAAATTAGCAATTACTTCTAATGAAGAATTTAGTTAAAATATAACATTAACTTGTCAAGTTAAAATTATTAATTTATTAATAATTCTTAATTCCACAAATAGCTCCACTTAGCTGATTAAATTTATTTATTTTCTTCATTATTGTTTTTTTAATATTTAATATTATAAATTATTTTTCACTAATTTATAAAAATAATATTATTAAAAAAAATAATGAAAAAAAAAACATTATATGAAAATGATAACAAATTTATTTTCAAGATTTGATCCTTCTACTAGAATAAACTTATCATTAAATTGATTAAGAATCACATTAGGATTAATTGTTCTACCTTCAATATATTGAATTATTCCATCACGAATCAATTATTTATGATATAAAATTTGCTTAACATTAAGAAATGAATTTAAAATTATTTTAAAAATTAAAAAAATAAAAATTAGAGTTCTAATATTTGTATCCTTGTTTTCATTAATTTTATTTAATAATTTTTTAAGATTATTTCCTTATATTTTCTCAAGAACTAGACATTTAATTTTAACATTAACCTTATCTTTACCTTTATGACTAAGATTCATAATTTTCGGATGAATTAATAATACAACAAGAATATTAGCTCATTTAGTTCCACAAGGAACCCCCGCAATTCTTATACCTTTTATAGTATGTATTGAAACTATTAGAAATATTATTCGACCAGGAACGTTAGCAATTCGACTTACAGCAAATATAATTGCTGGTCATTTATTATTAACTTTAATAGGAAGAACAGGTAATAAATTATCATTTATCATAATTAATATTTTAGTATTATCACAACTACTTTTATTACTTTTAGAATCTGCTGTTGCAATTATTCAATCATATGTATTTTCCATTTTAAGAACTCTATATTCTAGAGAAGTAAATTAATGTTAAATAAAAATCATACTTTTCACTTAGTAGAAGTTAGACCATGACCAATTCTTGGTGCTTTTAGATCAATAACATTATTAGTAGGAATTATTAAATGATTTCATTTATATGAAATAAATTTATTCATACTAGGAAGAATTTGTACTCTATTAGTTATATATCAATGATGACGAGATACCTCACGAGAAGGATCATTTCAAGGATTACACACTTTTACTGTAGTAAAAGGACTTCGATGAGGAATAATTTTATTTATTACTTCTGAAGTATTATTTTTTGTATCATTTTTTTGAAGATTCTTTCATGGAAGACTTTCACCAAGAATTGAAATTGGAATAATATGACCACCTAAAAGAATTATTCCATTTAATCCAATTCAAATTCCATTATTAAATACTCTTATTTTAATTTCTTCAGGAATTACTGTTACATGAGCTCATCATAGACTAATAGAAAATAATTATAAACAAACTATTTATAGACTAACATTAACAATTATCTTAGGAATTTATTTTTCAATCTTACAAGGATATGAATATTTTGAATCAACTTTTACTATGGCTGATTCAGTTTATGGTTCAAGATTTTTTATAGCAACAGGATTTCATGGAATTCATGTAATTATTGGGACAACATTTTTAACAGTCTGTTTATTTCGACAATTAAAAAATCATTTCTCAGCAAATCACCATTTTGGTTTTGAAGCTGCAGCTTGATATTGACATTTTGTAGACGTAGTATGATTATTCCTTTATATCTCAATTTATTGATGAGGTAGATATTTATATAGTATAAAAATTATTTTTAACTTCCAATTAAAAGATCTAGATAATAGTATAAATAATTTACATTATACAAATTCTAAGATTAATTACACTTATACTAACTTTTGTAGTAATAATAATCTCAAGATTTTTATCAAAAAAATCTATTATTGATCGAGAAAAAAGATCACCTTTTGAGTGTGGATTTGATCCAAAAAGTTCTGCCCGAATACCATTTTCATTACAATTTTTTTTAATTGCTATAATCTTTTTAATTTTCGATGTAGAAATTACTCTTCTATTTCCATTAGTTGTTACAATAAAAATTACTAGAATAATAGCTTTTTCCACAGTAACAATTTTATTTATTTTAATTTTACTTCTAGGATTATATCATGAATGAATTCAAGGTGCTTTAAATTGAGTAAAATAGGATAATAGTTAAAATTAACATTTAATTTGCATTTAAAAAATATTGAAAATATCAATTTATCTTAAATAAGAAACAAAGTTTTGTAATTAGTTTCGACCTAATATTTTGATGATATACCATCCTTATTTATTAAATGAAACCAAAATAGAGGTATATCACTGTTAATGATAAAAATGAATTTATATTCCATTTAAAGAAATATGTTATTCAAAAAGAAACTTCTAATTTCTATTTTAAGCAGTGAAACTCTGTTTAAATTTCTAAATTTATATAGTTTAATTAAAACATTACATTTTCATTGTAAAATTAAATTACTTATTTTATAAATATTTTAAGACCAAAATCTCCTTAATATCTTCAATATTATGCTCTAATATAAGCTATTAAAATAAATAATTAATAATAAAATAAAAACAATTAAAAAAATAAAATAAATTTTTAAATTATTATTAAACAATAATTGAAAAAAATTAGAATTATATTTAATATTTTGATATAAATTCTGTGAACCAAAATATTCAAATCAACCTAAATCAACATTTTTATAATAAAAATCTCTAAATCTTAAAAAATAGAAATTTACTAAATAAGTTGATAAAACAGGTATATTTCATATTGAAGCTAAAAATAACCTTAATAAATTATTAGATTTCAATCTATAATTAAAATTAAATTTAGAAAATTCATAACCTATAAATAAACCAATTATGATAAAAAAAATAACTATTATTTTTAAATTAAAAGATAAACAAATAAAATAAGGAGTAGGAAATATTAATCAAGATAATATACATCCACCAAAAATAACAAATAAGATTAATCCTCCTATTCCCTTTAACATAATTAATCCTTGATCATTTAATCTATTCAAAGAATAAAAATTATAAGGATTAAATAATGTATAATAACTTAAACGAAAAGAATATCTAACTGTCAATCCAATAGAAACATAAAAAATTAAATATACAAATAAATTTAAATAATTTATAGAAAAGACTTCTAAAATTAAATCCTTTGAATAAAACCCAGATAAAAAAGGTAATCCACATAAAGAAAAATTTCTAATATTAAAAAAAGTACAAGTTAAAGGTATAAGATTAATTAATGACCCTATATAACGAATATCTTGACAATTTATTAAATTATGAATTATACAACCAGCACATATAAATAATAAAGCCTTAAATAAAGCATGAGATAATAAATGAAAAAAAGCTAAATTATAATCACCTAAAAATAAAATTCTTATTATTAAACCCAATTGTCTTAAAGTTGATAAAGCAATAATTTTTTTTAAATCATATTCAAAATTAGCACCTAATCCAGACATAAACATAGTTATTATAGAAAAAAATAATATAAAATTTATTAAACCTTCTGTTAAACAAAAATTAAAACGAATTAATAAATAAACTCCAGCAGTAACTAAAGTTGATGAATGAACCAAAGACGATACTGGAGTAGGAGCAGCTATAGCTGCTGGTAACCAAGATGAAAATGGAATTTGAGCTCTTTTAGTAAAAGCAGATAAAACAACAAAACAACTAATAATTATTATTGTATAATCATTTTTCATAAAATCTAAATAAAAAATAAAATTTCATCTACCATAATTTATTATTCAAGCAATTGATATTAAAATACCTACATCACCAATACGATTAGATAAAGCAGTTAATATTCCAGCATTTAAAGATTTATTATTCTGATAATAAATAACCAAACAATAAGAAACAAGGCCTAAACCATCTCAACCCAATAAAATTCTAATTAAATTAGGTCTAATAATTAAAAATATTATGGACATAACAAATAAAAATACTAATATAATAAAACGATGAATATTTAAATCCCCATGTATATATTCATCTCTATAAAAAATAACTATTGAAGAAATAAATAAAACAAATCTTATAAATAATAATGACATTCAATCTAATAAAATAGATATACAAATAGTATTAGAATTTAAAGTCATAAATTCATATTCAAGAATTACAACTAAATCTATTATTATAAAATATAAACTTATTGAAAAAGAAAAAATAGATATTAATAATAAAAAAAAAGATACTAAAAAACAAAATGTAATTATTTAAAATAAATAATATATCTCTGACACCACAAATCAGTATTTTAATTAAACTATTTAAATAATATATAAAAATACCTCCAGATATAAAAATCAAATTTAATGGAACTCAGTGCAAAAATAATAATAAATATTCACGAATTCTTCCCAATGAAAATGAATATATACCTTGATAAAATATACCATGCTGACTATGAGAATATAAATATAATGAATATGCAGCACCAAAAAAAGATATTAAACATAAAAAAATAAATGTTAATCAACTCCAAGAAATAATTGAATTAATTAACATAATTTCTCCAAAAAGATTTAAAGAAAATGGTGCTCCTATATTTGATGAACATAAGAGAAATCATCATAAAGATATTCTAGGTATTAAATTAATTAAACCCTTATTTAAAAATAATCTACGTCTTGATATACGTTCATATGAAATATTTGATAAACAAAATAAACCAGAAGAACATAATCCATGAGCAATTATTATCAAAAAAGAACCATAAAATCCTCAAATTCTTATAGTTATTAATCCAGCTAAAACCAATCTTATATGAGATACAGATGAATAAGCAATTAAAGATTTTATATCTATTTGACGAAGACAAATTAAAGAAATATAAAAACCACCAATTAATCTAATTCTAATAAAAATAAAATTAATTTTTATACCAATAGATAAAAAAATCTTTATAAAACGTAATAAACCATAACCTCCTAATTTTAATATAATTCCAGCCAAAATTATTGAACCAGAAACTGGAGCTTCAACATGAGCTTTAGGTAATCATAAATGAACAATATATATAGGTATTTTTACTAAAAATACAACAATTGTACAAATATATAAATAAAATAAATTAATATCATAAAAAAAAAATAAATCTAATCTATTAATTTTTTTATAAATATAAAAAAGTGAAATTATTATAGGTAATGAACCAAATAATGTATATATAAATATATATATACCAGCTTGAATACGTTCAGGTTGATAACCTCAACCCAAAATTAAAAATAATGTAGGAATTAATCTTATTTCAAAAAATAAATAAAAAACAAATATATTCATAGAACAAAAAGTTAAAATTAAAAAAATTAATAAAAATAAAATTACTAAATTAAAATAACAAGAAAAATTATTATAAAAATAAATTTTTTCTCTCGATATTAATATTAATAAACAAATTCAAATACTAAGTAAAATTATAAAAAATCTCAAATAATCCCAACCAAACATATATTTAATCATAGAAAAATAAAAATTATAAGAAAAAGTATAAAAAAAAATTCCAAATAAAAAAAAATATAATAATTGAAAGAACCAAAAATAATTAAAAAAAAAACTTAAAGGAATCATAAATAATAATATAAAAATAAATTTTATCATAAAAAATTAAATATATGAAAATAATCATTTCCATAAGAACGAACTATTGAAACTAAAATTGATAAACCCAATGAACCCTCACAAACTCTCAATGATAAAAAAATTATTAAAAAATAATTTTCATAATAAAAATTTATCATAAAAACTACCAACCCTAAAAATAAAGATAAAACAATAAATTCAAGACTAAGTAATATTAAAAGTAAATGTTTACATTTAAAGCATAAAACTGTTAAACCCACTAAATATATAAAAATAAAAATTCTAAATCTATAAATTAACATTGTTTTAGTAATTTAAGTAAAATATTGGTCTTGTAAGCCAAAAATAAAATTAATTTTTTTAAAACTTCAGAGAAAAGTATAAACTTATCATTAATCTCCAAAATTAATATTTTAAATAAACTATTCTCTGTATTATATTAACATCAATTATATTAACAATAACAATCATATTTATATTCATTTCACACCCTTTATCAATAGGAATAATTTTATTAATTCAAACATTATTAATTTCAATGTGAACTGGATTTATATCAATAAACTTTTGATATTCATATATTTTATTTATTGTAATAGTAGGAGGAATATTAATTTTATTTATTTATATAACAAGAGTAGCTTCTAATGAAAAATTTTCATTTAGAAAAATTAATATATTTATTATTATATTAATAAGAAGAATTATTATTATATCAATATTAACAGATCAAATTTATAATATGATAAGATCAATAAATTCAGACTTAATAATATATAAAAATATAATCTCATTTAAAATATCTTTAAATAAATTTATTATATATCCAATAATAATAATATCATTAACTTTAATTATCTATTTATTAATTACATTAATCGCAGTAAGAAAAATTACAAATATTCAAAGTGGACCTTTACGAAAATACAATTAATGAAAATTATAAAAAAAAATCCATTATTAAAAACAATAAATAATTTAATTATTGATCTCCCCTCACCATCAAATATTTCAACCTGATGAAATTTTGGATCTTTACTAGGAATATGCCTAGTAATTCAAATCTTAACAGGATTATTTTTAGCAATACATTATTGTTCAGATATTTCAATAGCATTCAATAGAGTAGTTCATATTTGTCGAAATGTAAATTATGGATGATTAATACGAATTATTCATATAAATGGAGCCTCAATATTTTTTGTATGCTTATACTTACATATTGGACGAGGATTATATTATAGATCATATTTACAAACTATAACATGAACAATTGGAGTAATTATATTTCTTGCTATTATAGGAACTGCATTTTTAGGATACGTATTACCCTGAGGACAAATATCATTCTGAGGAGCTACTGTTATTACAAATTTACTTTCAGCTATTCCTTATTTAGGAACAAGAATTGTTCAATGAATTTGAGGAGGATTTGCAGTTGATAATGCAACTTTAACACGATTTTTTGCATTACATTTCATTTTACCATTTATTATTTCAGGAATAGTTATAATTCATTTAATATTTCTTCACCAAAATGGATCATTAAATCCAATAGGAACAACTAATAATATTGATAAAATTCAATTTCACCCTTATTTTACATCAAAAGATTTATTCGGATTTACTATTATATTAATAATATTTACATTATTTATCCTAATATATCCCTATTTAATAGGAGACCCAGACAATTTTAGACCAGCTGACCCCTTAGTTACACCAGCACATATTAAACCAGAATGATATTTTTTATTTGCATATGCTATTTTACGTTCAATTCCTAATAAATTAGGAGGAGTTATTGCTCTATTTATATCAATTCTAATTTTAATTATTATACCATTATACAAAAAAAATATAAAAAGAATTACATTTTATCCAATCAATAAAATTTTATTTTGAACATTTACTATAACTACAACATTATTAACTTGAATTGGAGCTAAACCAGTTGAAGAACCATTTATTTTAACAGGACAAATCTTAACAATTTCATATTTTATATTCTTTCCATTATATTATTTAATATTTAAATGATGAGATTCAATTCTATATAACTAGTCAATGAACTTGTATAAGTATATATTTTGAAAATATAAAAAAAGATTAATATATCTTATTGACTTATACTAAAAATAATTAACTAAAAAATTAAAGAAAAAATATAAATTTTTAAACCAAAAAAAAATATTATAAAATTTAAAGAAATTGGTAAAAATCCCTTTCAAGCTAAATATATCAACTTATCATAACGATAACGAGGTAAAGTCCCACGAACTCAAATAAATAAAAAAGTAATAAAAAGAACCATAAAAAAAAATAAATAATTAACTAATGAACCACTGAAAAAAAGAAAAATAAATAATATTCTCATAAATAAAATTCTAGCATACTCTGATATAAAAATTAATGCAAATCCTCCTCCTCTATATTCAACATTAAAACCAGATACTAATTCAGATTCACCTTCTGCAAAATCAAAAGGAGTACGATTAGTCTCAGCAAGACTAGAAGCAAATCAGATTAATGCCAAAGGTAAAGATATAAAAACAAATCAAATATATCGCTGATAAATTATTAAATCAAAAATTCTTAATCTTGAAATTAAAAATAAAAATGATAATAAAATAATAGCTAATCTAACTTCATATGAAATAGTTTGAGCAATACAACGAAGTGCTCCTAATAAAGAATAATTTGAATTCGAAGATCAACCAGCTATTATAATAGTATAAACAGAAAGTCTAGAACAACAAAAAAAAAATATAAACCCTAATGTAAAATGCAAAAACCCAGAAAAAAAAGGTAAACATATTCATAATAATAAAGCCAAAAATAAATTAAAAACAGGAGAAAAATAATACAGAAAAAAATTAAATATAATAGGACTTGCTTGTTCCTTACAAAATAGTTTAATTGCATCACCAAAAGGCTGAACCAATCCTAATAATCCAACCTTATTTGGACCTTTTCGAATCTGAATATAACCTAAAACTTTACGTTCAAACAAAGTCAAAAAAGCAACACCAATCAACACACATAATACCAAAATTAAATAAGAAATAAATAATAAAAAAAAATCATTAATAAACAAGTATTACTTGTATTATATACATATAAAGATTCTAAATCTATTGCACTATTCTGCCAAAGTAATAATAATATTCAAATAAAAATTATAAATTATATACTTGGTCCTTTCGTACTAAAGTATAATAAATAATTAAGGATAGAAACCAACCTGGCTCACACCGGTTTAAACTCAGATCATGTAAAATTTTAAAAGTCGAACAGACTTAATATTCAAGCTTCTACACCCAAAATAAATTTTAATCCAACATCGAGGTCGCAAACTTTTTTTTTCAATAAGAACTTTAAAAAAAAATTACGCTGTTATCCCTAAGGTAATTTATTTTAAAATTAAAAATAAAGATTTTATAATCAAAAATAATTGATAAAAAATTAAAAGAGTTATTTTTATCTTTTAGTCACCCCAACTAAATTTTTACTCAAATAATATATATAAATACTAAAAATAATTAACCAAATAAAAATTAAACTCTATAGGGTCTTCTCGTCCTTTAAATAAATTTAAGCCTTTTAACTTAAAAGTAAAATTCAATTAAAATAATAAAGAGACAGAAATTTTCTCGTCCAATCATTCATTCCAGTTCCCAATTAAAAAACTAATTATTATGCTACCTTTGCACAGTCAAAATACTGCGGCAATTTAAATAATCATTGAGCAGATTAAACCTTAAATTATAATCAAAAAGACATGTTTTTAATAAACAGGCGAAAAATAAATTTGCCGAGTTCCTTTTTATTACCTAAAAAACATTAAACTTTATACAAAAATATCTACTAATTTAATCATTATAACAAAAGAAATAAAATTAAACTTTTTTTTTTAATATAAAAACTAAAATAAATATAAATATTAAATTAAATAAAATTAATTATTAAATTATTCATATGATTAACAATTCAAATTATACGATAATTATAAAAAAATAAATTTTTAATATTATAAATAAAAGATCATCCCTTTAAATATTTTTTAATAAAAATTATTAATTAAAAAATTAATTAATAAATAAATAATAAAAGAATTAAATTCTTTTCTTAAAAAACTAGATATATTAAAAAACGAATAACGTTTCATTACTAACTAAAAATTATAAAAATTTATGAAACAATTATATAATATTTAATTAGAACTTTTTAATTCGAGAAAAATTAATAATAATTATATAATTAATCAACCCTGATACACAAGGTACAAAAAATAAATTTTTCTTTATAAAATATAAAAATATTCAATCACTTTACTAATAAACTATAATAAAAATAAATTTTTCTATTTAAATAATAAAAACAAAAATAATTTTAATAAAAAAAATAAATAAATTAATTCATAATCAAATTATACTGAATCAAACAGTAATCTTTTTAATGTAAATAAAAAACTTAATATAAAGCTTTAATTTGATCATTCTAGATTCACTTTCCAGTAAATCTACTTTGTTACGACTTATCTCAATTTTATGAGAGCGACGGGCAATATGTACATATTTTAGAGCTAAAATCATATTAAAAATATATAAAATATTACTATCAAATCCAATTTAATAATATTATTTAAAATAATAAACCAAAAATAAATCTAATGTAACCCATTTCTTCTTTTTCATAATCTGCACCTTGATTTGAAATTAACTATAAACTACTTATTGAAAATTCTAATTCTTATAAAATTTTCAAAAACAACGATATACAAGTAAAGAAAAAGTAAAACTAATCGTGGATTATCAATTACAGAACAGGTTCCTCTGAATAGACTAAAATACCGCCAAATTTTTTAATTTTTAAGAAAATAACTAATACTAATCTGGTATAATAAATTTACAATTATAATAGTAGGGTATCTAATCCTAGTTTAATTTTAATTTTAATAACTTCATATAAAAAAATAAAATTATATTAAAATTTAAATTTCACCTAAAAATTTTAATAATAAATTCAAACTTAACAATTAATTATTAACCAATATATTTAAATTAAATTATTTGTATAACCGCAATTGCTGGCACAAATTTTATTAATTTTTTAATTAATTACTAAAACTTACATTAATAATTTTTTAATATTAAAAACTGCATAAATAATTTTTTAAATAAAAATTTACATATTAATTAAAAATAAATCCAAATTTCAAGCCAAAATAAAACTTTCTTATAAAAAAATAAAAATTAAAAACAAATAAATTAACATACAAATTTTTAAATAAATAAAATATAAATCAAAAAATATAAATTATATTAAATGAAAATTAATTATTATTAAAAATAATTAAAATTAAAATCTTATAAAATTAATATAAAATAAAATTTAATAAAATAAATTAATTAATAAAAAAAATAGTAAAAAAAAAAACCAGTACCCCCCCTACATTAACTAAAATTAATTAATAAATTGCACCCCAACAATAATTAAATCAATTTTAATTAAATAAATATCATTTACTAAATACCCCATTTTAGTAATTTTCTAAAATTTTAAATAAATTAAAATATATCTAACCTATAATAAAAATTAAAAAGTTATATAAATAATCTAATTATACTAAAATTAATTATAAAATTTAAAAAAATCAAAATTATCAAAAATTATTAAAAAAAATTAAATTATTATAAAATTTTCAAAAAAATAAAAGAAACTTTTATATAAAAATTAAAAATAATAATAAAATTACGTATTTTAATAAATTTATTTAAAGAAAGAAAAAGCTTATATAATAATTTAAACTATCTTACATTTAATTTTAATTTTTAATTAATATCGAAAATAAAAAATTAAATATACAAAAGATAGATATTATCTATAAAATTAATTTTTGTTATAAATTAAATTTAACTTATAAAGAATAAATTCTATATAAAAAAAAATAATTTTAATAAATTGTCTTTTTTTTTTAAAAAAAGAATGATATATAATAAGCCTTATAAATTAAATTTTTCATTCAAAATTAAGTTTTTAATAATCAAAAAAAAATTAATTTGTATTTAAATAGATGGAGTTTTTTTTTTTTTTCTGTAAAATTTACTTTTATATAAATGATTTTATTATTAATAATTAATATAATTTTATTTAATTATACTAATTAATAATTTATAAAACATTATTTAATTATTATATATATATTATTTATAATTATTATTATATATAAATATATTATATATTTATTCTATTATATTAGTTAATAATGATTTAAACTCTTATTTGATACAATGTTTATTATTTAATTAAACATTAATATATTTATTAGTTTTTTATTTCTATTCATTAAACTTATAATAATTGACTGGAAAATTATATATTTATTTATAAAATAATTTATAATATTTAATTTAACATTAATTCTTCAATTATATAATTAAAATATATAAAAATATATAATTATATAAATATTTAACTTAATAATAATTAAATATTATATAATTAAATCTTATTAATTAAGTTATAATTAGTTAGTTATATAAAGTTAATTTTTATTGATAAACTAAAAAAAAAAAAAAGAATAAAATTCCTATGAAATTAAATTAACTTTTCAACTTAGTTTTTTTTTTTTTTTAAAAAAAAAATGATATAGATAAATCAAAATAAATATATAAAAAAAATAAATAATAATTTTAACTAAAATTAATTAAAATAGATTTTTTATATAAATTAATATTTTAATTTACTATTTTTTTTTTCAAAAATAAAGATCTCTTTTTTGAAA